TTACCACTTAGCAGGTTTCCATACTAAGGCTCAATCCAATCAAGTCCGTAGCGTCTACCAATTTCGCCATATCCCCCTTTTAGACAATTAGACAAAGATCCAGTTGTAATTCCACTCACCTCTTTCATTTATCTTGGAAACGCTGAATTCATTATATTATATAATGATTCCCATAGCGAAATAGTGTATACTTATACTCCTATTTTCTTTTGTTGGATATCCTCTCGTTTCAGCTCTATTGTATGAACCATATTTGTTTGTATGAACCATATTTGTTTGTATGAACCATATTTGTTTCAATCAGAAATGATTCTATCATTGATATATCCGCAATTCAATATAGATAGATATATCCCACATATATATATGTCTCCCTTCCCTTTTGTTTTTACAGCGCGATTTGGAATACTGGAAGGGTCGATATTCTTTCTTCTTTTTTTTTTTTTTCGTCCTATCCCTTATTTTTTCGAACAAAATAAGAGGAATGTCTGATTAGAATTTTGATTGTTGTATCTTTCTTAGGACCTATCTGCTATAATATCTATAATATTATTAACATAATTTGTTATAACTATTCTCAAAATAAAAATCTAAAAAATCTTATCTTATTATCATAAATATTATATTATCATAAATATTATCATAAAAAGAAAATTTCTATATATTTTCTATTTCTAAATATATTATATTAATATATTCTAAATTATAATGTTAATATAGTATAATGTATATAATAGTATAATGTTTAATATAGTATAATGTATATAATATAATGTAATGTAATGTAAAAGTAGAAAAATAATGTATGTAAATTTTAAATATGAAAATAAATTGATGTATAATAATGTAATGAAAATTCTAACTAGTCAGATATTTCCATTACATTATTAGAGATAGAGAATTCTATTTCTATTTAGTCATATTCTAGTTATATATTATATATTATTTGTAACTATGGAAAGAATTATGAACTAGAATAGTAATAAATAGTAATAGTTCGTATTAAATAATAGCTCATATTAAATTCATAACTAATAGCCAAAATCCTTTCTTGAATCCCTATACACTATTTCTATTTCTGTTATGTGAGCCCGCTTAGCTCAGGGGTTAGAGCATCGCATTTGTAATGCGATGGTCATCGGTTCGATTCCGATAGCCGGCTTTTTTCTCTATCGATTTTTTCCATGATTGATAATCTCTCCTCTCCCTTTCCTCAAACGTTGAGTCACTAATCTATTATGTCGTGGTAACTTGTAACTAGGAATAAAAAGTTGATTAGAGCAATTAGATCTATATAGAACAAATCATAAAGCAGAGTCTTAATTTCTTATATATACAAAATATATACAAAAAATCCGGATGTTGACACAATTCATTTCATTCTACTTTGTAATACTTCAGTAGATTTAGCTTTGCTTTGTTTATCCTTTAGTTCAGTCTTAATTTCGATTTCTTCTGTAAAATGAAATTTCAATAAAATAAAAAGGAGTCTTTATGTCTCGTTACCGAGGACCTCATTTCAAAAAGATACGCCGTCTGGGGGCTTTACCGGGATTAACTAGTAAAAGACCTAGATCCGGAAGTGATCTTAAAAACCCATTGCGTTCCGTGAAAAGATCGCAATATCGTATTCGTCTAGAAGAAAAACAGAAATTGCGTTTTCATTATGGTCTGACAGAGCGACAATTACTTAGATATGTGCATATCGCCGGAAAAGCCAAAGGGTCAACAGGCCAGGTTTTACTACAACTACTTGAGATGCGTTTGGATAACATCCTTTTTCGATTGGGTATGGCTTCGACCATTCCTGGAGCCAGACAATTAGTTAACCATAGACATATTTTAGTTAATGGTCGTATAGTGGATATACCAAGTTATCGTTGCAAACCCCGAGATATTATTACTACGAAGGATAAACAAAGATCGAAAGCTCTGATTCAAAATTATATTGCTTCGTCCCCTCACGAGGAACTACCAAATAATTTGACTATTGACTCATTCCAATATAAAGGATTAGTAAATCAAATAATAGATAGTAAATGGATCGGGTTAAAAATAAATGAGTTGTTAGTCGTAGAATATTATTCCCGACAGACTTGAACCTAACGAACATAACAAAGAAAGGGGGTTCAGACAATTATGTCCCCCCTTTTTCAACGAAAAAGTAAATAGATCTAAGGGCCTTGATCCGCATTTTTCTCATTCACGTATCATAAATCGCTCCCGTATCGCAGTAATGTAATTAGGAATAGAGGTTTTTTATCAAAAAAACTATTGGAATAATGATATGAATTGTTATTTGATTTGATATATTGTGGTCGGTAACGCTGGTGAATTAACAGAAACGGAAAGAGAGGGATTCGAACCCTCGGTAAACAAAAAGCCTACATAGCAGTTCCAATGCTACGCCTTGAACCACTCGGCCATCTTTCCTACATAATCTTATTATTGACCAGAAACCGAGTGAATAGCGAGTTACTCATATTATTTTATTGCAGTACGGGCACAACCGAGGTTCTATAGGAATAAAAAATTCCTTTCCAATTTCATATTTATCAACAACAACTTCTCTTATCATTTATCCCCTTATCATCTATCCCATAGATCTATTACAAATTCATGAATCGTACTATGGATTTTTCTATTTCATTTCAACGGTATAATGATTATTCCATCCCTTTTCTTTCCTCCTTGGATCATAACCAAGTCAAAATTTCTCGAGTTATAAGAATCCATAGTAAAATAAAGTCCTTGGTTATTCAACTTAGATGAAATAGTAATAGTTCTGCTCATTTGTATACTACGAAATTTATATGAAATTCAATCTGATTCAAAAGTCTCCTATCTCTCTTTGTCCGAAAAGAATACAATTTGAGCGGAAGGTACATATCTTTTTAGTTAGAATTTTTATTTTTTTATGTTATTCTGTAATGTACAGTTCCTTTGTTTGTGGGATCATTTTCCCCGAGCCGAGGGGGTAATGAGAAGAATTATAGAATGGATTGCTAATTATGCCTAGATCTCGGATAAATGGAAATTTTATTGATAAGACCTCTTCGATTATAGCCAATATTTTATTACGAATAATTCCGACAACTTCAGGAGAAAAAAAGGCATTTACCTATTATAGAGATGGTGTGATTTGATTCTTTTTTCTTGTTTTTTTTTTTTTTTAGCCCTCATTTCATTCTTACGAGAAAAGACGTGGTTCGGAATAGAAAGAACCCAATTTTTGAAATAAAGTTACGCTTAGTGAAGGTAAAGTTTGGAGATAGAACAATTCCTTCTGTCGTGTATCCTCGATTGATCCAGCCTCAGATACTTTAATTTACTTTAAATATCGATTTTAGTATTGAACAAAAGGTTACACCTATAGGTTCTGTATTGCGGGGCAATCCTACTCCAATAGTACCAATAGGCGGCATAGGGGAAGAAGCACTACACTAGGAATCAACAACACGAAAACTTTGTTATTTTGTTATAAATTGCTCTTTTCCTTATCGGTATCGGGCCTAACAAGAATGGTTGGGACAACAAACATCCATCTCGTTCGTACTTTGGATACCCGTATAACCATCAAAGATCGTTGAAGTGACTAATTCCTGGAAATAGTAGGCGTTGAGGACAAAGAAATCGTTGGAGTTACCATGTCTATCTAGCACTAATATGATTGGTGTTAAGAAAAAAAACCTCTTGCGGGAAGGCTGGCTAGAGATTTCTTGTAAAAATACCAGCTCCTGTCAGTTCATAATAAGAATAGGGAATTTTGGATTCCATGGATTATTCCCCTTAGTACTATGCACAGAAGGGGGGAGCCGTATGAGATGAAAATCTCACGTACGGTTCTGGAGCGGAGATTTTTTGAATAAAATGAACGACCGTAACGGATGTCGGCTCAATCCGAAGGAAATTATGCGGAAGCTTTACAGAATTATTATGAAGCTACGCGACCAGAAATTGATCCCTATGATCGAAGTTATATACTCTATAACATAGGCCTTATACACACAAGCAACGGGGAGCATACAAAGGCTTTGGAATATTATTTCCGGGCACTAGAACGAAACCCATTCTTACCACAAGCTTTTAATAATATGGCCGTGATCTGTCATTACGTGCGACTATCTCCACTATAGAAAGAAGGAAAAAAAGATCAAATTGGCTAGTCAATACTAGAAAAAAATAGGCTTTCTACATATGCATCGTCCAAAGCAACGATTTTTATCAGCTGTAGCAAGGAAAGAAACTTCATGATAACAAAAAAAAGGAAGAAAATAAGTACGGCCTACATATTATACTCTATGGATAAAGGATCGAATTGATAAAGAAAGCACCGTAAAGATCAATTAGCGAGCTTTTGGGTTCGATACAGTTAAGAACTGCTTACTTATGTCACGATATGGGATATAAAGTTAGGAATCAACTTATGTAATAGAGTCGATCCACTAAAGTATTGAGCAGCGGTGTAGCATCAGATCCCAAAGATAGTAAGTTCTTTTTTCTTATGGAAGAAAGTCTTTTTCAAAGATTCTATATAAATAAATTTCATATATGAAACCGAGATAGTTACCTTTCAGAAAATTATAACGATATAGGGGATATCTATGCTTCATTTTTCTGAAGGTGGGAGAAAAGCTAAAACTAATTAATTATTGATCAAAATTAGAATTTGAAACTTATGTAATTAACTTCTTCTGGTTAACCCAAGAAAAATGGGATAGATTTATCATAAATCTAATTCAGTTAGCATAGGGTAAATTCAAATGAGACCGCAAAAAGAATTGATTGTTGAGCCGTATGAGGTAGGAAACTCTCAAGTACGGTTCTAAGGGAAGGAATTGACCCACCTATCCCAACCGGGGAGAACAGGCCATTCTGCAGGGTGATTCTGAAATTGCGGAGGCTTGGTCCGATCAAGCTGCTGAGTATTGGAAACAAGCTATAGCGCTTACTCCAGGTAATTATATTGAAGCACATAATTGGTTGAAGATCACGAGGCG